GATTACGCGAGTTACTTAAACAATCCCAAGCGGAACCTCTCGCAGTGGAAGAACAGATAGTTACTATTTATACCGGAGCGAATGGGTATCTCGATTCATTAGAAATTTGGCAGGTAAAGAAATTTCTTGTTCAGTTACGTACCTACTTAAAAAAGAATAAACCTGAATTCCAAGAAATTATATCTTCCACTAAGACATTCACTGAGCAAGCAGAAGCTCTTTTGAAGGAAGTGATTCAGGAACAGATCGAATTGTTTCTACTTCAGGAACAAACATAAATTCATAACCCTTATTATCCTATTCTTAGTAGAAGAGTAAGCATTAAGAAGTGTTTCTTATTCGAGTCTTTTCGATTTATTGGTATAGCTATTTTATAAAATAGATGGAAAGAAATTGCGTCCAATAGGATTTGAACCTATACCAAAGGTTTAGAAGACCTCTGTCCTATCCATTAGACAATGGACGCCTTTTATTTCTAATTTCTTCTTTCGCACTCCTCCCCGTTCTTTCTTGGGAAAATGCAATTACAATTGCCCAGAAAATATTTTTTTCTGGGGGGGGGATAGAAAAAGATGCATAGTATATCAAAATTCATGATGTATAATGTAATTAAGGAATATGGAGCGGGTAGCGGGAATCGAACCCGCATCGTTAGCTTGGAAGGCTAGGGGTTATAGTCGACGTTGGTTGATTTTTTTTAACGTCTCTAATTCAAAACCGAACATGAAATTTTGGTTTCATTCGGCTCCTTTATGGAAAATCGGCATATTATCAGAGAATAAAGAGAATAAATGGACCCATAACACCTATGTCAGCTTTTCCGTCTGAATGCATACAAGGTAACTTGCTTTCTAGATGATCCTTCCAGAGGAGGAGGTTTATATCAAACCTGCCTAGTCTAGTTACTTCGTTCCCTATTTCTATTCTAACGATCCTGAGGAAAAGAATTTGGTTTCCACCGAGCTTAAACAATATGACGACGGTTATAGTAAACCAAAACTGTCGTTTTCTAGCTATTGGCTTCAATTACCCTTTTACGACACTAAAATTGAAGATTTAGTTACGATTGGAAATAAACTTTTGTATCTTCATCCATGGATTTTTTACTCAATACTTAATACTTAAATTCAATATTCAATTGGAAGAGTTGATCGAATTCAAAAAAAAAATTATGCTTCACGACCTCATAATCCCATTTTTCTTTATTAAAATTTTAATTAATTTTTGGATATAAATCGTGAAAATGTATGTTCGCTCTAAAATATGTCATTTAGAGGTAAAGGATGAGCCCTTTTTCAGAAATAAAGTTTTTGACCAGAATATGAAAAAAAAATGGAAAGACCCCTTAACTATTTAAGTTGTCAATAGAACGAATCACACTTTTACCACTAAACTATACCCGCTACAATTTAATTATTGTATACGGATGGACCATTTGTCGAACAAAGCGGTGAGACACAATCAAGATAGCATCAGAGTCATTAAAATCCTAGTGTTGACATTTATTTTCACCTATGGAGACTTGAGGTGAAGAAAAAAAATTGTTTTATCTAGAAATGCTTCATTAGAACAAAAAAGTGAAGTACTGGCCCGGCCAGTACTTAAGCGGGCCGGGGGATAAACCTTTTTTTTGTACAAAATATAAAGAGGTAAGGTATTCTTTCTATCGGTGATATCCGTTTCGAATCATTATATAAATTAATTGATGATCCAATTTATAGATATCTTATATATTCCTATTCTACTCCTTCCTGGGGTTATATATATATTTGTTATTTTTGTTTATACTTTATACATTATCATATCATGATACTATATAAATGCATATTAATATACATATTAATCTATTTAATCCATATTTAATGGAAATATATTTATAATAGAATTTAATATTAAATTGAAATATGGTTAAGGTATATAAATAGAAATTATATAAATAAGAATATATAGAAATTTAGATGTTATCTATTTGAATTTTCTAATATATTCCTCGAATCCTAATTTAATAAGGATAAAGACTAGTAATAAGGAATAGGGAAAGAAAACAAGATTTTTTGATCAATCTTCACTTCAACCTTATGCGTCACATCTAAGATTTCCCGATTCCAAATCGGAGAGATGGCTGAGTGGACTAAAGCGTCGGATTGCTAATCCGCTGTACGATTTATTTGTACCGAGGGTTCGAATCCCTCTCTCTCCGCTCTCTTCGCTTGAGACGTTTAAACTTAAATTCGAAAAAATATCGATCTCCTGATTTCATTTTATGATAATAAACTGTATGGAATAGATAAAATACTAAATTCACAGAAAACCGTAGAGAAAAACAAAGAATATCTTATGTTTATTCCTCACGTCCAGGATTGCGCCCTGGATCATTAGATAAGAATCCGAAGATGAATAGAGAAACAAAAAATATCACTACTGTATAAACGAAGAGTTTTAGAGTAAGCATTACACAATCTCCAGGATAAGATTATTTTTTGAAAGGGAGAATAGATTTCCTATTTTTTTTTGTACCGCATATGCCATTTTGTATGACACCTAAAAAAATGAAGTGTTTTTGTAAAAAAAGAAAAAAAAAAAAAAAATTCATGAATTTAGAAGAGTATTAAAGATTTCATCGAAAACTTACAGCAGCCTGCCAAACGAAGGCTAAGAGAAAAAAGAGTACGGGTATGACGGGCATAAAGTCTACTATTGGATTGAAAAAGGCATAAGCCTCGGGCAATTTGGCGAAGAAAAAACTACTCGAAAAACTACTCGAATAAAGGACAGAATTAAGATGGATACAGATTAAATTAAAGATATTAAGCATAACAAACATTTTGTTCTTGTCGATTATATAATTTGATTTTGAATTAGTTACTTTAACCAAGGGAATAAAGAAAAAGGCAGTTCCAAAAAATCTTTTTTTCTTTGAACTCTTCCAAATCCAAAAATTTTTTTTTTTTTTTCAATTCTGAAATGAGAATACAAGGAATTCCACTTTCATGCAATATCTTAATTGAATTCCATACAATGATCAATGAATTTTTTTTTTTTTCTTTCTATGTCTACATTTTACATGTGTGAAATACTAGCCATAAGATATCCAATATGTATTGGGACTGGAATTGACGAAGGAACAATGCTAATATTATTGTTTATTAATGATTAATGTCGAATAGAAATAGAAATGGGGCGTGGCCAAGCGGTAAGGCGCCGGGTTTTGGTCCCGTTATTCGGAGGTTCGAATCCTTCCGTCCCAGATCATTTCTGATAAATGTAACCGGGTGTTAATTGTGGGTAGAAATAAATATCTTATTTGCATTTTTTCCTAACCCAGCCTTCGTTTAGAAATTTGGAAGACTCGCGATAAAATTTGTGCTAAAAATTCCCTACTCTCTAGGCTACACATACACGTATAGTATAGGGTTGGGATATACCATTTATTTACTTTAGTTTTTTTAGGGTTTGTTTTGGGGAAGGGAATAAAGATACCCTTCTTTGATAGTTCTATTCAAAATGCATTTTGTGAGAATTTACATTTCATGATATTGAAGTTAGTTTCTCTAAGTAACTAACTTCAATATCAATATGGATAATAAGAGCATAGTCTGAATGTGGATGATTCGCTAAAAATACATTTTTGGAATGAAAAAATGGAAGTAAAAATGAAGAAAACTAATTGATCCGAACCTCATTTTTTTTATTCTCGGGTTCTCGAATCAATAATTGGAAATTAATGTAGGGATTGGGGATCCCATTTGGTTGACTTTTTGGAATTAGTGAAAAGATTCTGGAATCCGAAAAAAGAAAAATGAACAAGGTTCATTCACAATTCCATAACCATATTATATATATCATAATAAACATATGTATTATTTGGATATTTTCTATTCGTCGTCTAGTTTAGTAATAACAGCCCTTCTTCGGTTAAGTGAAATGGCTCTGTGATGTGAATTACTTAAATTAATCGCAGTTAGAATTGTTTGTTGGTTAAAAATGAATTTTGTTTCAGGATTGGGACTCCATTAAGGGTCTTTCTTTGTAAGGTTTATAGTTTATTTGTTCGAGAAACAAAATGTGATCCTTCCTGATTTACTTTCCCGAACAACCCGTTGAAGATATAAAGAAGTCTTACTACTAGATTATTAGACTATATGCAAATATTAGTATCTATATACAAATATTAGTATAGTTAGTAAATATTAGTATATAGTAAATTAATGCTATAATATATATTATTATTGTCGAGCCAATGACTATTCATGATTTCATCCAAATTGAATCAATTCCATATCGGTTCGAAATAAAATTAGAGAAATGTTATGGTAAAACTTCGTTTGAAACGATGTGGTAGAAAGCAACGTGCGACTTGAAGGACATGATCTGTCGTGGATTCTTACATCCGCCATTTTCCATAAAAATAAAGATGCTCCTGGCTCGACATAGTTTGTTCTGTTCCACGGGGAACCTAATTTCTGTTGGATTTCAATCTAAATAGTACATGATGAAGCTCGAGCAGAAAGGGTTGATTCATTTTTCAGGAGGAAGAATCTAGGGTTAATGAAAATCAATAAGTCGGACTAACTTTGTAAGTATATCTTCAATATACAAATCGAAAGGTGAAAATTCAAATAAGTTTGAAAAAAAAAAAGTAAGATTTTTAAGAATTAAGAAAACCGTTTCGATCAATGTATTATATTATAAAAAAATCCAAAATTCGTATTTTTTCTAGAAAGAAAAAAAAAACAAAAGGTATGTTGCTGCCTATTTGAATTTGAAAAGGAGTAAAGATCACCGAAGTAATGTCTAAACCCAATGATTTCAACAAGCAAAGATAAAGGATTCCGGAACAAGGAAACACTATTTTCAATTGTCTTAACAGTTGGATCAAAATGAGTAATAAAACTGGATTCGAGACGAGACAAACAAAAGAGGTTAGAGACGACTCAAGAAATGAATGGTTAAGGATTTTCCCTGGAACTCTTTCAGAATTATTCTACTTGAGTTATGAGTACGAATGAGATTTCTTTATTTTGTATATTAATTTACCATTATTTATATACGTAAATTAGAATCTTTTCTTCTCGAGCCGTATGAGGAGAAAGCCTCTTATACGTTTCTAGGGGGGGCATTGTTTATTCATATCTATCCCAATGAGCCATCTATCGAATAGTTGCAATTGATGTTCGATCCCGAAGAGAAGGAAGAGACCTTAAAAAAGTGGGGTTTTACGATCCGATAAAAAATCAAACTTATTTAAATGTTCCCGCTATTCTGTATTTCCTTGAAAACGGCGCTCAACCTACTGTAACTGTTCATGATATTTTAAGGAAGGCGGAATTCTTTAAATTAAAAAAAGTAGCTTCGAGTTAATTTATTTTTTGTTGTGGGAATCTAGTGACAAGTGTAGGATCCATTTTGTTTGTTATACCTCTATTGATTGAATGAGCTCGAGATTTTGTCTCTACCTCTTTTTTATTTGTTTCGCGTCAATTTTCTTTTTTATCTTGTGCCAATCCAACACAAGGCCTTATTTTATTTCCATTTACTTAAATTATAAATTATATTTGTTTTATCAACATTCCATTCATATTGACAATGGTGTATTGAACAAATATAATTCGACCATAGATTAAAAGGATCCATTTTTATTTGTCCATATTGGATTTTTCCTTCACTTCAGCCAAAAAGAAATGGTGGGTTTGTCGAATTTACTGGTTACTGGTATAAGAGACCTATTTTCTTCACGAAAATAAGAAATTCGATTTGATATTTATAATTGATTAGAAAATCTTTCTTTTCTATTTGTTGCTAATTCAATGTTTTGGTTTTGCCAGGGTCTTTGAGTGCAATTCCATTAATTTGGATTTTTCATTTCGATCGTATCTACATATTTGTACGGGTTGCTAACTCAATGGTAGAGTACTCGGCTTTTAAGTGCGACTATGATCTTTTACACATTTGGATGAAGTGACGAATTCGTCCAGACTATTGGTAGAGTCTATAAGACCACGACTGATCCTGAAAGGTAATGAAGGAAAAAACAGCATGTCGTAATAAAAAAAAAAATGCATTAAATTAATAAGAACTTTAAGTTTATTTTATCTTTAATGGATCATTATAAAACACAAAATATTGTGTTTGGAATGGGACAAAATAAATTCATATTTACAGCAAGGTCTAGTGAATAAATGGATAGAGTCCTATGGCTCAAATTATGGTAAAACAAGAAGCAACGAGCTTATGTTCTTAATTTGAATGATTACCTGATCTAATTAGATGTTAAAAATATATTAGTGCCTGATTCGGGAAAAGGTTCTTCTCTTCCATGGTTGGACTATTGATTCTTTTTTTTTTTTTTTATCCTAATTATTCCTTAATTATGGATTGGCGTAGACAGATGTGTAGAAGAAACAGTATTTTGATAAATTTTGATAAATAGAGTAGAATTGGATTCCAAAATCAAAAGAGTGATCCGGTTGCAAAAATAAAGGATTTATTAACTTCTTTTAAGTATACCGAACAAAATCCAATTATTTAGAAAAGAGGGGGGAAGAGATCTGTTGATTGGACTCTCCGTCTTCGGGGTATATATTTTTCTTACTATGAGATGTAAATATAAAATGTAAATATATCAATAATACATAACCTCGTTCTGACCATATTACACTATGTATCATTTGATAGCCCAAGAAACACCCCTGCCTCCGTTTTGTTTCAAGTAGAGAAATGCAAATGGAAGAATTCCAAGGATATTTAGAAAAATATAGATCTAGGCGGCAATACTTTTTATATCCGCTTCTGTTTCAGGAGTATATTTATACGATTGCTCATGGTCATGGTTTAAACGGTTCAATTTTTGACGAACCCATAGAAATTTTGGGGTATGACAATAAATCTAGTTCAGTACTTGTGAAGCGTTTCATTACTCGAATGTATCAACAGAATTATTTGGTTTATTCAATTAATGATTCTAACCAAAATCGATCCATTGGGCGCAACCTTTTTTTATTCCCCTTTTTTTTTCAAATGATATCAGAAGGTTTTGCAGCCATTGTGGAAATTCCATTCTCGATGCAATTAGGATTTTCTTGCAAAGAAAAAAAAATACCAAAATATCACAATTTACGATCTATTCATTCAGTATTTCCTTTTTTAGAGGACAAATTTTCACATTTAAATTATGTGTCAGAAATATTAATACCCCATCCCATTCATATGGAAACCTTAGTTCAAATCCTTCAATGCTGGGTCCAAGATGTGCCCTCTTTGCATTTTTTGCGATTCTTTCTCCATAAATATGACAATTGGAATAGTTTTATTATTCCGAATAAATCTAGTTACGCTTTTTCAAAAGAAAATAAAAGATTATTTTTGTTCTTCTACAATTCTTATGTATTTGAATTCGAATTTTTATTAGTTTTTCTTCGTAAACAATCCTATTATTTACAATCCATATTTTTCGGAAGCTTTCTGGGTCGAAGACATTTCTATGGAAAAATGGAACATCTT